GTTATAGTCGAATATTCATGCGGGACATTCTCAGATTTTACGCGTGTGATACATGTTCCTTCTATTTCTCCAAGCAAAGCTCTTCTCATCGCAATGCCTATTGTGTCGGCTTGTCCTTTCATAAGTGGAGACAGAATAAAGCGCCCGTAATAAAGACGTTTACTTTCTGTTCTTGATTCAACACACTTCCACTGCAGCGTCCGAGTAGATACTGTTACTTTCTCTCGAGCCATAGTAATAATATTTTATTTGATTGAATTATTTATTTCTCTTGTTTCTCTTGAAATTTCTTCACTCTTCATTTCTACACACGTCTTTTTTTTGGAGGTCTACAGCCATTATGTGGCATGGGGGTTACATCCCGCACAAAAGTTAATAGTATACCACTTCTACGAATAGCTCGTAATGCGGCGTCTCTTCCGAGACCGGGACCTTTTATCATGACTTCGGCTCGTTGCATACCTTGATCGACTACTGTACGAATAGCATTTGCCGCTGCAGTTTGAGCGGCAAAGGGCGTTCCCCTTCTCGTCCCCTTGAACCCACAAGTACCGGACGAGGACCAGGAAATGACCCGACCCCGTACATCTGTAACCGTGACAATAGTATTATTGAAACTTGCTTGAACATGAATAACTCCCTTTGGTATTCTACGTGCACTTTTACGTGAACCAATACGTACATTTCTACGTGAACCAATTCTCGGTATAGCTTTTGCCATATTGTAGCATCTCATAAATATGAGTCAGAAATATATGGAATATATCCATTTGATGTCAAAACAGATTCTTTATTTGTACGTTTAGTCCTTTGGTGAGTCTGATTATCCTTGTCTTTGTTTATGTCTCGGGTTAGAGCAAATTACTCTAATGCGCCCCCGTCTGCGGATTAGTCGACATTTTTCACAAATTTTACGGACGGAAGCTCTTATTTTCATATTTGTCATTCCTTATCTTAATTCTGAATCTACTTCTTGGTAGAAAATAAGTTTCTTGCAATTTTTAATCTCGAATCGTATTGAATAAAAACCACCTAATCTTTCGAATCCTTGTTTCGGAGTCGATAAATTATACGTCCTTTAGTTGAATCATAACGACTTACTTCAATTTTGACTTTATCTCCTGGCAGTATCCGTATAAAACTACGTCGGATCTTTCCTGAAACATAACCTATAATCAGATCTTCATTATCTAACCGAACCCGGAACATGCCATTGGGAAGCGATTCGGTAATTAAACCCTCATGAATCCATTTTTGTTCTTTCATTTCAGGTAAAGCCCCCTTGAAGTATCAACTAATGTAGGAGAAACGATATTAGACAACTCACCCCTTTCTTTTTTTTTTTACAAATAGGAAGAGGTTTCGGATCCCATTTGGATATTAAAAGGATTACCATTTACCATATATAACATAAAATTTCTCCGCCGATTCTTTCTAGTCGAGCCTCCCGGTCTGTCATTATACCTCGAGAAGTAGAAAGAATTACAATCCCCATTCCACCTAAAATTCTAGGAATTCGTTGAGAGTTAGAATAGATTCGTAGACCGGGTCGGCTGATCCGTTTTAAATTTAAAAAATTTCTACAGGTATGGGGTCTTTTCCTATTCCTTCTATTATGTCGCAGGGTTAAAACCAAAAAATTTTTGTTTTTTTCTCGATGTTTTCTGACGTTTTCGAGAAAACCTTCTCGGAAAAGTATTTTAACAATATTTTCGGTAATATTAGTAGATGCTATGCGAACAACTCTTTTTCTATCCATATCCGCATTTCGTATAGAGGTTATTATCTCAGCAATAGTGTCTCTACCCATGATAAAGTAAAATTTTTAGTGCCTCAAAATTGGATCTAATTAACATGTTTTTTTATTGGTTTATGAATATGAATTTTTCAAGGTATATGCGTGAGATATAATCTACAAATTAATCTAGTTCTTAATCTATTTAATCTATTTCTTTTCAAATATCCCAAAGATATCAGGATCCCATTTTATAATACCTCGGGAGCTAATGAAACTATTTTAGTAAAATTGAATTGTCTCAATTCGCGGGGGATTGCACCAAAAATTCGAGTTCCCTTTGGATTTCCTTCTTGATCAATCACAACTGCAGCATTGTCATCATATCGTATTATCATACCGCTGTCACGTTTAAGTTCTTTACAGGTACGAACAATTACAGCTCTTACTACTTCTGATTTTTCTAGGGGCATATTTGGTACTGCTTCTTTGATCACAGCAACAATAACGTCACCAATATGAGCATATCGGCGATTACTAGCTCCTATGATTCGAATACACATCAATTTTCGAGCCCCGCTGTTATCCGCTACATTTAAATGGGTCTGAGGTTGAATCATATGAATTTTTGAGTCTATTCTTCCAATGCAAAGGATGAAGAAAATAAAAGAAATATTGTTTGTCAAAAAAAAGAAACCTTCGGTTTTCTTTCATTCCCAAGACTCATTTGTGTTGGTTCTACATTTTTATCCCGAAATAATAAATTGAGTTCGTATAGGCATTTTGGATGCTGCTATTAAAATCGCCCTTCTAGCTATATTTTCAGTTACTCCGCCCATTTCATATAGTATTCGCCCCGTTTTAACAACAGCTACCCAATATTCAGGGGATCCTTTCCCCGAACCCATACGTGTTTCGGCGGGTCTTATTGTAACTGGTTTGTCTGGAAATATACGGACCCAAATTTTTCCACCACGGCGTGCATTTCGTGTCATTGCTCGTCGACCCGCTTCGATTTGTCTAGATGTGATCCAAGCAGGCTCAAGTGCCTGAAGAGCATATTTACCGAAACAAATATGATTACCTCGATAAGATATTCCCTTCATTCGTCCTCTATGTTGTTTACGGAATCTAGTTCTTTTGGGGTTATAATTGATGGTTGTTTCGGAAGTCCATCTCTACTACAGAACTGGACGTGAGAGTTTCTTCTCATCCAGCTCCTCGCGATTCAAAATGGAATTGCAATTAATTTGAATAGACATTAGAACATTTTTATAAAAAAATTGATAAAAAAATCGTTTTTTTGGAACGTCCTATTAAATCTTTATTTTCTTTTGTCCTTTATCCAGGTTTACCAATTCAAATTCAAAAAAAAATTATCGCGGGCGAATATTGACTCTTGCAATCTCTATTTCAGTCCTAGCACTTGTTCGTCATTTCTCCGAATAGATGAATTTATTTCCGGTTCATTTCGCCATCCCAACGAGTGAATCATTAAGATTCATTTGTTCAATAAAATCTTTTGCATTCACAGGTTCCTTCGTCCCCACCACTTCGTACTAAATGGTTAGGTCAGAATTCTACAACGAAGCTTCTAATCCAATTTATACTTGAGTCAATCTTCTTAGTCTTTATTGGCTCGAAGCTCTTGAGTTTTTTCTTCTATAAGAAGAATTCATTTAATATTTCATTATGGATGAATCAATTAGTATTGATGCTTTATTACACTGTTTTTTATGAGAGGACTCATAGACCTTACATATTGGAATTCTATATCATTGATATTTTTTTATTTCTTTCTATCACCCTTCCATTTATCCACACTCTTGTTCTGTAATTTTGTTTTAAACTTAGAATTCATTAAAGTTTAATTGTAAAAAAATTTCAGTTGCTACAAAGATATGACCAATTTGGCATATCTTGACAGGTTCTTTAGATCCAGATAATATGAAGCGATGGGTTGGTTTTCATACTACTGGGCCGGTCTTTTTTTAATCCCAACCCCCTAAAACAAACCAACGAGTCACACACTAAGCATAGCAATTATATCAAAACAAAAGGTCAATCTAATTTTTATTCAACCCTATAGAATTAAAAGAATTAAAGAAGTCGGAATTTTTTTGATTGGCCAGAAAAAGATTTCCCCCTTTTTGTTCTATCGACGGAAAAACAATGAAAGTTTTGTTATTCCTCTTCCTTGTCTATAAAAATCCAAATTTTGATGCCTAATACCCCATAGATAGTCCGAACTGTATAGGAACAATAATCAATTTTAGCGCGAATGGTTTGTAGGGGAACCCTACCTTCTCTGATCCATTCGACACGTGCAATTTCTTTTCCGTCGATACGCCCTGCAATTTGTACTTGAATTCCTTTTGTATCTGCTTGTTCAGTCAATTCAATAGCCTTTTTCATTGCTTTTCGAAATGAAACTCTATTCTTTAATTGTCCGGCTATAAATTCTGCAAGAATATTAGGATTTCCATAAGGTTTTGCAATTCTTGTGATAGCAATGTTAAGTTTTCGGTTCACATAATGAAATTCTTTTTGTAGATTCATCTGTAATTCTTCGATTCCTCGGGGTCTACTTTCGATTAATAACTTCGGGAATCCCATAAAGATTATGACCTGGATCAAATCGATTCTTTTTTGAATCTCTATGCGGGCAATTCCCTCGGCACCGGAGGATATTCTCATATTATTTTGAACATAATTTTTGATAAAATCTCTTATTTTTTGATCTTCTTGTAGACCCTCAGAATAATTTTTTGGTTGTGCAAACCAAAGGGAATGATGGCTTTGGGTTGTACCAAGTCGGAAACCAAGTGGATTTATTTTTTGTCCCATACTACCTCACTATTATACGCATCATCATATACCCTAGTTGTCTTTTTCCATCTAGGGTTTTTTAACGAATAGAAAGATATCTCTTCATATTCATCTAAAGATATATCTTTCACTACAATAGTTATATGACAGGTAGCTTTTTTTATCGCATAACTACGTCCTCGAGCCCGGGGTTTTAATTTCTTCGCGGTAGGACCCTCGTTAACCTCAGCTTTACGAATTACTAAATTGGCTTCGTCGGAACCCATATTGAAACTAGCATTTGCTGCTGCAGAATAAACCAATTTGAAAATGGAATAACATGCTTTATAGGGCATGAGTTCTAGTATCATAAGTGTTTCCTCATAGGAACGGCCGCGAATTTGATCAATTATTCTTCTTGCTTTGTCAGCGGATAAAGATATATGTCGACCCAAAG